TTGATTGATGAATCAATTATTTTCAATTGTATCTTTCACGTGGTATTTTTTGCTTCTTTTTTTATCTCAAAAAAGAAAAATGGAAACTTAGGAAAGTGCTTTATAAAAATATGTATAAAAAGAACATATTTCATTTAGTTTCCTTATGCCCACTATAACCAGTTATTTCGGTTTTCTACTAGCAGTTTTAACTATAACCGCAGGTATTTTTATCAGTCTGAATAAGATACGACTTATTTGATTTGAAATTTTTAGATGAATTCGATTCAAAATTTTGAAATATTCTAGATCTTCCATAGTTACTTATCATGTAAATTTGCAATTTTTCGTGATTGAGACTCATGGTAAATACAAATTCATATTTAAGGATAGATATTACCCTCCCTTTTTTTCCTTTCAAACAAATTCAAATGATTGAAGTTTTTCTATTCGGAATCGTCTTAGGTCTAATCCCTATTACTTTGGCTGGGTTATTTGTAACTGCATATTTACAATATCGACGTGGTGATCAATTGGATCTTTGATTAAGTAACATCTCCTTTGTTTATGGACCTCCTACTCCTATTTCGTTGTTTTAGGATTAAAATTAAATTAACAACGGAGATCAAATTCAGACTTTAGATTAGACTCTTATCCCTTTATTTCCGTATCATTCTCGTTCTCGATTCGATATAACAATAATGTAATCACGCTCTGTAGGATTTGAACCTACGACATCGGGTTTTGGAGACCCGCGTTCTACCGAACTGAACTAAGAGCGCTTTTTTTCATAAAAAATTTTTTTTATGTGATGCTAATACATCTTGCATGCATATACTAACTAAATAGCAATAGTTATCCATAGTGAACTATTGCTATTTAGTTAGTATGTCCAATTTTAATTCGTCTCAATTGATCTATTTTTACTGCTCATACAATAACTAATAGTATGGGATAGGGATGACAGGATTTGAACCTGTGACATTTTGTACCCAAAACAAACGCGCTACCAAGCTGCGCTACATCCCTTTCCATGTCCATGGGTTTCCAGTTTCATTCTAAAGAATCTTTTTCTTGTTTTCCACATTTTTTTCTTTTTTTTTTTTACTTTCTCATATCCTATTAAATAATATCGAACTATATGTAATTATGTATTACAAATTATTCTATTTCTATATTCTATAGAATAAAAATTTTTAATTCAATTAAAGGGAATATATAGATATAGAGTATAATAGTAACTAAAGAATCTAAAAACAAAGAATATATATATAAAGAATCTAAATATCAAAAATTTTTTTAAATATGAAAAATAGAATATAGAATAATAAAAAATATTCTTATTATTTTTATATTATAATAATAAAATTCATAATTTCAGAAAATTCATTATAGAATAATATAGTTAAAATAATATTATAGAATGAAATAAAAAAAAAATATCTCATGAATCGTTATTCAATTCAAATTGAATTCGGACTTCCCCCGACAAATGCAAGTGATTATTAAAAAAATAAAATAACTATTTTATCATATTCCTATATGTAATTATGTATTACAAATTACAAGAAAAAAACGAAGGAGGATTTGAAATGCGAGATCTAAAAACATATCTCTCTGTGGCACCAGTGGCAAGTACTCTATGGTTCGCGGTTTTAGCGGGTCTCTTGATAGAAATCAATCGTTTATTCCCGGATGCATTGATATTCCCCTTTTTTTAATTCTAGTTATTGGAATTGGGACTGGAAGGTGTGACGAAGATTAGATATCAAATCAAATATCTGTGATTAATTCCTTCTTTTTTCGAATTAGAAGAAGTTTCAAAGAAAGGGAAAGGTGGATTTGGCCTCAGTGAAACTCGGAATTTTTGCCAGGTTTCAATGGAATTGAATTTTTTATTCAATTCCATTGCTATTTATAATAGAGTGAGACCACAAATGGAATTGGAATACTTGGGCAGGGGCAATAATATCATAGAAGATACTTAACTTAAATGAAAAGTCAAATACTTTACTGCGATTCGAAATATAGTTCGAAATCATTTTATTACTGAATTTTTACTGTACTATAAAAATTAATTGGAACGAAATATTTGATAATTTTATTTTGAATTATCAACTTATACTTTTTTAGTTCCTTTTTTATTCTTCGCTTCAAATCTGAAAATCGAAGAGTTAAGTGAATCAAAAAATCAAAGGAGGTTCATGCATGGCCAAGGGTAAAGATATCCGAATTACTGTTATTTTGGAATGTACTAATTGTGATAAAAAGAGTGTTAATAAGGAATCAAGGGGGATTTCTAGATATATTACTCAAAAGAATCGACACAATACGCCGAATCGATTGGAATTGAGAAAATTCTGTCCCTTTTGTTGCAAACATATGATTCACGCAGAGATAAAGAAATAGAGAAAATGGCTCGCTTGTGTGTTACCCTTACAGATAAAAAATAATCTTTCAGATAGAAGATATATTCGAAAAATTATATTATAATTCAATTATAAATTTATATAATTTATATAATAAATAGAACATTAAGAAGATTTTTTAGATTATATATAATAAAATTATATTATATAGCATATATATATAACAAACATTAACAAACATATAGAAAAAAATAAGAATATAAATAAATTTTTATAAGAAATAGGATTTTCGGTATAGGAATAAAAAAACCATGGATAAATCTAAGCGACTCTTTCTTAAATCTAAGCAATCTTTTCGTAGGAGTTTGTCCCCGATCCAATCGGGGGATCGAATTGATTATAAAAACATGAGTTTACTTTATCGATTTATTAGTCAACAAGGAAAAATATTATCTAGACGCGTGAATAGATTGACCTTAAAACAACAACGATTAATTACGATTGCTATAAAACAAGCTCGTATTTTATCTTTGTTACCTTTTGTAAATTCATTACCTTTTGTTAATAATGAAAAAAAAAAATTTGAAAAAAGCGAGTCGACCACTAGAACTACTACGACTGTTCTTAAAAAAAAAAAAAAAACTACTACGACTGTTCTTAAAAAAAAAAAAAAATAGAGTTACTCTTCAATTGAATTCAATTTTGAATCTAAACTCAATGAAAATGTGGATTAATATTTTGTTCGAAAACTACGACAATCCTAGTGGGGTTCTTGCGTTGTAAGAAAAAAGAGAATAGGTAAAGAAGAATAAATCTTTTTTTTTTTTGAGCGCGGTTTTTTATTTATTTTGATGACTTTGTCATATGAATTCTAATTCTATTTTATCATACAAATCGCTTCTGTTTTACCACCTTCCCGGAGTTGAATCTCCGGGGAATTTTTATTTGTTTATCAGATCGTTGGCAATCATAAAAATACAATTCCCCTTTAATATAGCTATTTGTGCAACTATTTTACGATTAAGAAGTAATTGCCTCTTGTACATATTAGACATTAACTTACTATAAATATAGTATATTTTTTTATTCTGGCCAATTATTGCGTTTATTCGACTGATCCACAAACTGCGAAAATCCCTTTTTTTCCTATCTCTATCCCGATTAGCGGAAACCAAAGCTTTTATTTTCTGTTGTAAAATAGTTCGAGTAAGTTTTGAATGAGCTCCGCGAAAGCGTGATGTAAATAAACGAATTTTTGTCCTTCGTTTTCGAGCGATATATCCTCGTTTAATTCTGGTCATTGAATAAATGAGACTTTGATGAATAACTATTTGATTTTTTCTTTCAGTTATTCTTTTATCCTTCCTAGTCTATTAATAACAAAAAGGGATTCTTCCAATGTATAAAATAATAATTCCAATGGCTTTTGCTACTCTAACCTTCCCAACCACGATTTTTTTCTTTTTTTTTTATTTTGAATTAAATAGAAATGGAGAAAGAAATGGTGGGTTCCATCGTTTCTATGATTACGTTTTAAACGGTGAGGTCCTCTCTATACACCGGAGCCCCTTCCTTCATTGAATCTTCATTTAATCAATGTTATTGTTAACTTGTACAGTTCACACTCATGGGCTCTACCCATTAAATATCTAGTAATAGGTCTTTCACAAAGAAATCTAGCTATACAGTAACGGTATTTAAGTATGAAGATTAACTGGGTAGTTGACCCTCTTAGTCCGTTCTTGCAAAATTTAGGACATAATTTTTCTTTATTTGAAATAGGATTTTTCCCGCTTAATGGATAACCATTTGTTACCAATGGGAAAGTCTTTTTCATCTTAAATTGCAAATTAAAGTGATTCGGTTTGCACCAATCGAAATCATAAATTTTATACACAATTCTTATTATATTAATAGAATTTTAGTCTATTATCTAAAAAAACGAGTCGCACATACACCCTAGTACATGTTCCTCTGCGCTGAGGGCATCCCCGAAGAGCGGGAGATTTTGTGACATTTCGGATTGGCTTTCTTGTGTTTCTAATAAGTTGTTTTATAGTTGGCATGGTGAGTTAAGTTATATATATATAATGATCTGGTTTAGATCAATCCTAACCCGATAATTATTAATTATTTAGATTCTATAAAATATCTTTGGTATACGTAGGTTGGTATACGTAGGTAAGAATTTAAAAAAGATAAAATGAGATATTTCTGAGGAATCCTTTATCCTCTTTTTTTATTCAAGCAGACTCAGACTCCGCTACCATATCAATAATTCCGTAGGCTTGGGCTTCTTCTGCTGACATAAAAAAATCCCTTTGCATGTCTTTTTCTATCTGCCATGAAGGTTTCCCTGTTCTTTGTGCATAAATCTGTATAATAGTTTCGCGCATTTTGAGTAATTCATTCGCTTCCAGTATACTTTCTACTGTATGTTCCTCCTGAAAAGAACTAGCAGGTTCATGGATCATTACCCTGATAATATAGAATATAACATGATAAGGGTTTCTAATAATCTTGGATTGGATGATAGGCTAAGGGATGTAAATAAGAAAAAACTAATGAAGATAAAATGTAAAGCCGTACAGGCAGACATCTTGTTTCTTTTTTATATAGCATACGGCTCTACTAGGAAAATTCGTTTTGATCTTCCCTCGAAGAAGTTTAAAATATACCAGGTCTATCAGACCCAGATCAGTAAATAATCCAATAACCACCTTTCTTTTTTGTTTTAGAAAATTTTTTATAGACTGTGATGATTCCGTTGCTCTTTTATTTCGTCTAGTCTGTTATTCAGCAATCCCAAAGTTTCTTTTTTGAAATAGTTAATATAATAAAAAATAAATATTGTTCAAAGTTTTCTGGTGTGAAAACAAAAAAAGATTGTGACACTAAAAAAGGCTCCTGATAGATCAGATAAAATGGTAAAAACCCCTTTTTCATACTACTCTTTCGATATATAATCTAATGGTTTTGAAAAAAAAAATTATTTTTGCATATCGAACTCGAAGTGCCATGCTTTTTTTACTTAATATTGGTGTAGGCATAGTCTTCTTTTTTTTCTAGAAATAAGAATCATTGGCGCCGAGCGTGAGGGAATGCTAGACGTTTGGTAATTTCTCCTCCTAGCAAAATAAGAGATGCCATTGAAGCGGCTAATCCTACGCATATTGTCTGTACTTCTGCTTTTACAAAATGCATACCATCAAAAATAGCCATTCCAGATATTACGTCTCCGCCCGGAGAATTTATAAACAGATATAAATCTTTGGTTTTGTCCTCTAGACTGAGATATACCATGAGACCTACAAGTTGATTTGATATTTCACTCTTTATCTCTTGACCTAAAAAAAGTAGTCTTTGGTGATAAAGGCGATTATATAAGTCAACCCAAGATGCATCATCATCGTCAGGAACTGAAAACGGTACCTTTGGAACACCAACTGGCATAAAATGGAAAAGGATGCAGTTCTCTATCTTACTTTGGTGTGAGAGCGTGAAACAGAATGAATTGATTTGGTTTGCTAAAAATCATTAGTAGCAGCGTGTATAAGAGCCGAAATAGGGGTCGACCCTTCCATAGCATCCGGTAACCAGACATGAAGAGGGAATTGGAATGAATAAAGGAAAGTTTTGACCAATAGGTCGTTCTTGAATATGTCTGCATTCACTGATATAAACACCCATATAGAATAGAAACACTCATATAAAATAAAGTCAACCCCCACCACCATTGCGTATTGTTACTTATCGGGTATAGAATAGATCTGCTTCTTTTTGTTCTTACGAATGAATATAATTGTTCCAAGTTCCATTATTACTAAACAACTAGAACAAATATGAATTCTTTATGCGAGATTATGCAAGATAATTTACTGAAAGGGGAGGGTCCATAGTATAGTTTTTTACAGTGCAATAAAGTTACATAGTGTCTATTTTTTGTTGATATAAGAGGTATTTTCATGGGTTTGCCTTGGTATCGTGTTCATACCGTTGTATTAAATGATCCCGGCCGTTTACTTTCTGTCCATATAATGCATACAGCTCTAGTTGCTGGTTGGGCCGGTTCGATGGCTCTATATGAATTAGCAGTTTTTGATCCCTCTGACCCTGTTCTTGACCCAATGTGGAGACAGGGTATGTTCGTTATACCCTTCATGACTCGTTTAGGAATAACCAATTCCTGGGGTGGTTGGAATATAACAGGAGGGACTATAACGAATCCAGGTATTTGGAGTTACGAAGGTGTGGCCGCGGCACATATTGTGTTTTCGGGCTTGTGCTTTTTGGCGGCTATCTGGCATTGGGTCTATTGGGATCTAGAAATCTTTTGTGATGAACGTACTGGAAAACCTTCGTTGGATTTGCCAAAAATCTTTGGAATTCATTTATTTCTTGCAGGGGTGGCTTGTTTTGGTTTTGGCGCATTTCATGTAACAGGATTGTTTGGTCCTGGAATATGGGTGTCCGATCCTTATGGACTAACAGGAAGGGTACAATCCGTCAATCCCGCATGGGGTGTGGAAGGTTTTGATCCTTTTGTTCCGGGGGGAATAGCCTCTCACCATATTGCAGCAGGTACATTAGGCATATTAGCGGGTCTTTTCCATCTTAGTGTGCGTCCACCTCAACGTCTATACAAAGGATTGCGTATGGGAAATATTGAAACCGTCCTTTCCAGTAGTATCGCTGCTGTATTTTTTGCAGCTTTTGTTGTTGCTGGAACTATGTGGTATGGTTCAGCAACTACCCCGATTGAATTATTTGGTCCCACTCGTTATCAATGGGATCAGGGATACTTCCAGCAAGAAATATATCGAAGAGTTGGTGCTGGGCTAGCCGAAAATCAAAGTTTATCAGAAGCTTGGTCTAAAATTCCTGAAAAATTAGCTTTTTATGATTACATCGGCAATAATCCGGCAAAAGGGGGGTTGTTTAGAGCAGGCTCAATGGACAATGGCGATGGAATAGCCGTCGGTTGGTTAGGACATCCTATCTTTAGAGACAAAGAGGGGCGTGAACTTTTTGTACGTCGTATGCCTACTTTTTTTGAAACATTTCCGGTTGTTTTGGTAGATGGAGACGGAATTGTTAGAGCTGATGTTCCTTTTCGAAGGGCAGAATCGAAGTATAGTGTCGAACAAGTAGGTGTAACTGTTGAATTCTATGGTGGCGAACTCAATGGAATCAGTTATAGTGATCCTGCTACTGTGAAAAAATATGCTAGACGTGCTCAATTGGGTGAAATTTTTGAATTAGATCGTGCGACTTTAAAATCAGATGGTGTTTTTCGTAGCAGTCCAAGGGGTTGGTTTACTTTTGGACATGCTTCGTTTGCTCTGCTCTTCTTTTTCGGGCACATTTGGCATGGTGCTAGAACCTTGTTCAGAGATGTTTTTGCTGGTATCGATCCAGATTTGGATGCTCAAGTAGAATTTGGAGCATTCCAAAAACTTGGAGATCCAAGCACAAAAAGACAGGCAGTCTGATAGAAAGAACATTCGTTTGTTCCTTTTCGATTCGACTTTTTTTGTTATGATATTGATATAGGGAACTGAATAAATTTTTATTTGAATCATTGTAGTTTGTGTTACTCTTGTTCTTTCTTTTTCTTTATCCAGGAGATAATCCTCCCAAAACAGGTATGAAAGCTATAATTGTAAACCACGATCAAATCTATGGAAGCATTGGTTTATACATTCCTCTTAGTCTCGACTTTAGGAATCATTTTTTTCGCTATCTTTTTTCGAGAACCCCCTATAGTTCCAACTAAAAAGGTGAAATGATTTTTCATTATATCAATTGAAGCAATGAGCCTCCAATATCGTAATATTGGGGCTCATTACTTTAACTAGTCCCCATGTTCTTCGAATGGATCTCGTAGTTGTTGAGAGGGTTGCCCAAAAGCAGTATATAAGGCATACCCGGTAAAACTTACAATTAAACCAGATATAGAGATGGCAATTAGGGTTGCTGTTTCCATTATTATATAATATCAAGACCAAAATGGATCTAGATCTATAGGGTAAGATCCTATATTTACAGCGGAATGGTATACAAAGTCAACAAATCTCAATGAATAAAAAGTAGGATTTATGGCTACACAAACCGTTGAGGGTAGTTCTAGATCTGGTCCAAGACGAACTGTTGTAGGGGATTTATTGAAACCATTGAATTCAGAATATGGTAAAGTAGCTCCTGGATGGGGAACTACTCCTTTTATGGGTGTTGCAATGGCTCTATTTGCGGTATTTCTCTCTATTATTTTAGAGATTTATAATTCGTCCATTTTACTGGACCAAATTGCTAAGAATTAGATTCACAAGAACCAACTAATTAGTTTTTTTGAAGAGAAGGTAAAGTTTTGCATTTAAGTCTTTGATTTGGTAGTTCGACCGTGAAACTTCTTTGTTTCTGTATTTCCGGAATATGAGTGTGTGACTTGTTATAATGGATCCTATTGATAAAACAGAACATAAAAAGGATCCATCATCTTGATAGAGATGGCTTTACCCCGTCAGATATTTATTCTAGTATCTGGAACACGGAATATAGAAAATAGATTCTGAAGTATTAGAACTATGATTCATACTTAATATTTCTATTTAAACCTCGCAACCGGACTAAAAAAAATTTAAAGAGTTAGAAGAATAAAATGAACGATTTTTATTCTTTTAAACTGCCCCCGCTTATATTTATTTTGATCAAAGGGCAAAAGTTTCTTTGAATTTTTTTCATTATATCTATTCACTGTCATTGAATAAGTGATGATCCAGCAGTTCTTACTCAGGGAATTTTTGGACTTCGATTAAAGGTTTTTTTGAAAATCATCGTGGTTCTGGTATGAATCTGAGGTTTTTGAATTGATTCATAGGGTCTTAACAAGAAAATTTCTATCAATAATAATCAAAAAACAACAGTAAAATAAAAATCGCATTACATACACAAATAAAAAAAATGAAGTAAATAATAGAATATTCAAGAGGCCTCGAAGAATCAAGAGAAAAGACTAGTGAGCCGACTTGAGATTTTGGCATTAGAACTAAAAAGAATTTGGGATTTCTATTTTTTTCTTATCTTCCTTCAAATTGGAATATTAGGATTAAGTTAAGAAGTTTAAAACTTACACATATCCGTTTTACAAATAACCAGTATTTTAGTATTGTTGTTTGAGCCGTACGAGATGAAATTCTCATATACGGTTCTCAGGGGGGTCCCTTGGTTTACCTATCTCAATAAAGTCTATGATTGGTTCGAAGAACGTCTTGAGATTCAGGCGATTGCCGATGATATAACTAGTAAATATGTTCCTCCTCATGTCAATATATTTTATTGTTTAGGAGGAATTACACTTACTTGTTTTTTAGTCCAAGTAGCGACGGGGTTTGCTATGACTTTTTATTATCGTCCGACCGTTACAGAGGCTTTTGCCTCTGTTCAATATATAATGACTGAGGCTAACTTTGGTTGGTTAATCCGATCAGTTCATCGATGGTCGGCAAGTATGATGGTCTTAATGATGATCTTGCACGTATTTCGCGTGTATCTCACTGGTGGTTTTAAAAAACCTCGCGAATTAACTTGGGTTACGGGTGTAGTTTTGGGTGTATTAACCGCATCCTTTGGTGTAACTGGTTATTCCTTACCGT